TAAGATTACTCATCGTTATAAAATAAGTAAAAAAAAAATGGATTCGTTGATACAATAAAAAAACGATCCAAATAGGGATGATTTTGCAATTTTAGCCCATAGTGATTCAAAGAAAGTTTCGTTTTTAATTAAGTTCTAAAACAATTCCTTTTTTTTTTTTATAATTATTTATTATTTATATTTCAAATTTTCAAATTCATTAATAATATTCTATATATTATAGATTAAATATTGGTTATTTAGTATTGGTTATTAGTTTACTCAACTCAAGAGTTGCTCAATGAATCTGTTGATTCGAAATTTTGAGATGGGTAGATGTCACAAATGATGAATTGATTTATTACTTATGTTACTCTATTTGTGGTAGGACTGCCGTATCTAATTATAATAGTAAGTTTCTAATTCTAATAATTAGAATAATTGATGAATCAAAAACTTTAATTTTCAATTGAACTTATCCTTTCTCTTTCAATTGGTATTTTTGTTTATCTTCGTCTCTTTTCTTTTAAAAATTGAAATTTAGGGAAGTGCTTTATAAACATATGTATAAAAATACGATATTTCATTTAGTCCCTTCATGCCTACTATAACTAGTTATTTCGGTTTTTTACTAGCAGCTTTGACTATAACCTCAGTTCTATTTATCGGTCTAAACAAGATACGACTTATTTGAAATTAATTGAATGAACAATTCATAAAACAAATTCTTCTGTGGTAGTTCATATATTCTATAGTTTCTTGCCGTGCCAATTTTCAATTCTTGGTCATTGAGATTCATGGGTAATACCGATTAATATATAAGGATAGATATTACCTCTCCCTTTCACCTTTCAAAGAAATTGAAATGATTGAAGTTTTTCTATTTGGAATCGTCTTAGGTCTAATTCCTATTACTTTGGCTGGATTATTTGTAACTGCATATTTACAATATAGACGTGGTGATCAATTGGACCTTTGATTAATTACCATCTCCTCTTTTTTGATTGACCTCCTACTTTCTTTAATCTACAGGAGGTCAAATTCAGATTGCTGTTCAATTATTTCAGTTCAGTATTCGACCTAACAAATCACAAGAATCTAATCACGCTCTGTAGGATTTGAACCTACGACATCGGGTTTTGGAGACCCACGTTCTACCGAACTGAACTAAGAGCGCTTTATTATCACAATAAATATTTTGTGACCTAACTCGTCTTGGATATATATACTATACATAAATAAGAAAATGAAAGATTGATTATGTATATCCAATTTTAATCAATCTCAATTGACCCCCCGTTACTGTTCATAAGATAAGTAATAGGTAGGGATGACAGGATTTGAACCCGTGACATTTTGTACCCAAAACAAACGCGCTACCGAGCTGCGCTACATCCCTTTTAATTAATTGGTCTACAGTGTCATTGTAGAGAATCCCTGTCTTGTTTTCCACATCTTTATTTCTTTCAGTGATATACCCAATTCTCTTGTCATTTCTTACTTTTTTTTTTTTATCTCATATCATATAACATATAATAGACTTATATTATATATGGACTAAAATATGTACTAAAGAAATATGAAACCCACCGTAAAAAAATGAATATTTTCGGGAATTCTCAGACCTAAAGGGACGTACTTTTTTTTGTTTTAAGAAAAGGAATAGCTACTGAGTCGTTGTACATTTCCATTTGTATTAGGGATTCTGCGTACAAATCCAAGTGTCAGTCATTAACTACATATACACATCTGGTCATATATGTATTAGCATTATGTATTCCAAATTGTAATAAAATTACAATAACAAATAAAAAAGAAGGAGGATTTTAAATGCGAAATCTAAAAACATACCTTTCCGTGGCACCGGTAGTAAGTACTCTATGGTTTGGGTCTTTAGCAAGTTTATTGATAGAGATCAATCGTTTATTTCCGGATGCGTTGATATTCCCGTTTTTTTCATTATAGTAATTGTATAGTAATTGAGATGGGAAGGGGTGAAGAAAATTAGAGATACAATCAAATATCTGTGACTAATCCCTCCCCTTCTCTTATGTTTTTTTTTTATAATTAAAAGAAATTCGAAAAAAAAAAAATAAAAGCGGGTTCACCCTAGTCAAACGTCAAACTAAGAACTCGGGTTTCCAGGCCCAAAATTCAATTAATTAATAATAGAGTAAGAAAGAAAATGGAATAGCTGTGGCAGGGCAACAATATCATACAAGATAATTCAATGAAAAAGAAAAATTAACTAAAATACTGTACAGCGATTCTAATTCTAAATTCTAATTCTAAATTAGAAATATTTAGTTAGAAATCATTATAATACTTAATTATTACTAGATTGCAACGAAATCTTTCATAATTGTATTTCGAGTTAGTAACTTCTATTTTTTTTTCTTCCTTTCTTCTTCTTCGCTTCAGATCGGAAAATAGAAAAATAGAAGAGTTGAGTCAATCAAAAATCCAAAGGAGGGTCATGGCCAAAGGTAAAGATGCCCGAGTAACAATTATTTTGGAATGTACCAGTTGTGTTCGAAACCGCGTTAATAAGGAATCAACGAGCATTTCCCGATATATTACTCAAAAAAATCGACATAATACACCTAGTCGATTGGAATTGAGAAAATTCTGTCCCTCTTGTTACAAACATACTATTCACGGGGAGATAAAGAAATAGATCGAACCGATCGCTCGCGTGTCCGACTTTTATATTCCAGGGAAGACGAAAAACGACATATTATATATAACAGATCATATATTATATTTATTTAAATATAAACAAAACAAAGCAATCCTATTTTTTTTATTCGAAATCATTTTATTTATTTTCGATCCGATCAAAATAGCATTAGGGTTTTCGGGACAAGGAATAAAAAACCATGGATAAATCCAAGCGACTCTTTCTTAAATCTAAGCGATCTTTTCGTAGGCGTTTGCCCCCGATACAATCGGGGGATCGAATTGATTATAGAAACATGAGTTTAATTAGTAGATTTATTAGTGAACAAGGAAAGATATTATCTAGACGGGTGAATAGATTGACCTTAAAACAACAACGATTAATTACTATTGCTATAAAACAAGCCCGTATTTTAGCTTTGTTACCCTTTCTTAATAATGAGAAAGAGTTTGAAAGAAGCGAGTCAACTCCTAGAACTCCTGGTCTTAGAATAAAAAAAAAATAGGCTTGCTCTTCTTCAATTGAATCAAAATCAAATTCCAATCCGAATTCAAATGCAAATTGATGATTTGTTCAAAAGATCTGAAAATTCAAATTTTATTGTTGTGTCGTAAGAAAAAAAAAAAAAGGAATTGGGGAAGAAAAATCAATCTTTTTTTATTGAACGTATTTGTTCATTGTGATAACTTTATCATATTATATCCTATTTTATCATACTAATTTATACTCTACTTTCCCAAGCGCATTTGCCAGGGAACTCCATTTAAAACATTTCACTGGATTTCATTTATTTCAATCTCCTTATCTTATTTTAAGATCTCATTGGAAATCATATAAAGACAATTCCTATTTAATATAGCTATTTGTGCAAGTATTTTACGATTAATAAGCAACTGCCTCTTGTACAGATGGTGTATTAATTTACCATAACTATAGTATACCTTATTGGCTCGAATTACTGCATTTATCCGAGTGATCCACAAACGACGAAAATCTCTCTTTTGCCTACCTCTATCCTGATGAGCTGAAACCAAAGCTCTTATTTTCTGTTGAGTAATCGTTCGAGTAAGTCTTGAACGAGCCCCTCGAAAGCTTGATGCAAATAAACGAATTTTGGTTCTACGTCTTCGAGCTATATATCCTCGTTTAATTCTAGTCATTGAATAAATGAAACTTTGATGAATAACTAATTGATTTCTTTCAGTTATTTACTTTCCCTTTCCTAGTCTATTAATAACAAAACGGATTCTTCCAATGTATAAAATAAAAATTCCAATGGCTTTTGCTACTATAACCTTCCCGACCACGATTTTTTCTTTTTTTTTTTCTTATTTCGAGGCGAGAAGCCTAGAAATAAGAAATTGTATTGATACTAGGTATCAAAAAAATATAGTAAATAAAAAAGTAGTAAATAGAATATAGGTATAGTGGTTCCATCGTTTCTATGGTTACTTCTTAAACGGTGAGGTCCTCTCTATACACCGGAGCCTCGTCCCTCATTTAATTAATGTTATTGTTAAATTGTACAGTTCACACTCTTTGGCTCTACCTATACTATACTTATCCAGTAATAGGTCTTTCACAACGAGACCCACCTATACAGTAACGGTATTTAATTATGAAGATTAGCTGAGTAGCTGACCCTGTTAGTCCGTTCTTCTAAGAGTCAAGAGTAAGGGCATAATCTTTCTGCTTTTTAAATAGGATTTCCCTGCTTAATGAATACCATTTGCTACCAATAGGAAATTCTTTCTCATCTTAAATTCAAAGTGGAAATGATTGGATTTGTACCAATGGCAACCATAAATTAATTTGATACCACAATAGAAGGGTATGATAGATCTTTTTTTTGTATTTTTAGCTATTTTAATTTTTTGTATAGTGAATGGGGGTCTTCCATTCTACCCTATTCACAGGTACTGATCATTTATACCGGATTAATTGTTTTTGGCCTAGTCCATGATCTGAACGAGTCGCACATACACCCTAGTACATGTTCCTCGTCGCTGAGGACATCCCCCAAGAGCGGGGGATTTCGTGACATTTTTGATTGGCTGTCTTGTCTTTCTAATAAGTTGTTTAATAGTTGGCATGTTGAATCATATACATAATGGGCTGGTTTAGATCGATCCTAACCGGATAATTATGAATCATTTTTATATTAATGGATTCATAGAATATTATTGTATTAAACCTGGTAAGAAGATAAAATCTCAAATTGTATATTTGTGTGAAATTCCTCTTATTTTTTATTCCACCGCTACAAGATCAACAAGTCCGTGAGCTTGGGCTTCTGTTGCTGACATAAAAACATCTCTTTCCATGTCTTCGGAAATAACCCATAAGGATTTGCCCGTTCTTTGTACATAAACCCTTGTGATGGTTTCGCGTAGTTTAAGTAGTTCTTCCGCTTCCAGGATAAATTCTCCCGTCTGTGCCTCATAAAAAGAACTAGCAGGTTGATGGATCATTACCCTGATGATATAACATAATAAATAATTATTCTATCTCGCATGATGAAAGGCGAAAAGATAAAGAATAATATAATAAGAAAAAAGAAAGATAGAATCGAACAACCGTACAGGCATCTTTTGCACATTGCATACGGCTCTACAATGGAATTTACTTTTATACCTATACTTTTTTTTTTACCTTACATTGAATAAATAGAACCTAAATATAGGTCTATCATATTCACATAGGGAAATGATCCAACAACCACCCTTCTTTTTGGAGTAGTTAAAAATATACTATGATGGTTCCGTTGCTTTATATATTAATTTTGTCTGTTATTTAGCAATCCCAAAGTGTCTTTTTTTTTTTCAAATATCAAATAAAAATAAGTAAAAAAAAAATTCAATTTTATTTTTGTATTCTTTCCTAATATATATTATATTGTTAAGAGTTTTTCGGTGTGAAAACAAAAAAGTTTGTGACGCTGAAATGGGTCTCCTGATATATCAGATAAAATGGGAAATACCCTTTATCTCATACTACTATTTCGATACATAATGGAATAGAATGCGGTTTTGAAAAAAAGATTCTCGTATCAAATTCGAAGTGCCATGCTATTATTACTTAATATTATATTCCTATTTCATATATCGCGAAGGCATAGTCTTCTTTTTTCTCTCAAATCAAATAAAAAACTCATTGGCGCCAAGCGTGAGGGAATGCTAGACGTTTGGTAATTTCTCCTCCGACCAGAATAAAAGATCCCATTGAAGCGGCTAATCCCATGCATATTGTTTGTACGTCTGGTTGCACAAATTGCATAGTATCATAAATACCTAATCCCGGTATTACCCACCCCCCGGGAGAGTTTATAAACAAATAGAGATCCTTGGTATCATCTTCTATACTGAGATATACCATAAGACCAATAAGTTGATTCGAAATCTCGCTATCAACCTCTTGGCCTAAAAAAAGTAATCTTTCTCGATAAAGTCGGTTGATTGGGATAAAATTGTATCCCTTCGGAGCCGTACATGCATCTTTTGATGCATACAGTTCAACACAAATCGCGAAAAAAACACGAATCAATGTGTAGATTCTTGTTTTTTTTTTCTTTTGGCATAGCAAGCTCTGTCTAACTTATAACAAAGGGGCCTTTTCTTTCATTAAAAAAAAAACGAGTTTTGGCCTTTTTCTATTTCTATAGAAATTCTATTTCTATATAGAAATAAACTTATCGGATTAACTTCTCATTGATGTATTGTTTCATCGGAATCCAATCCAAATCACGATGTAATTTTCTTGTTCCTGAATGGTCTTCTTGAATTCTTTTAGGTTTATGCTCTACTCCGAGTAAAGATCGGACCAATTTTTATTTGCATATATAGGACAAATGCCCAAATACTACATCTTTTTGCTACGACTTCTTTATTTTTCAATTTATTTCATATCTCACGGCAAATATTAAATATTCAATGCATTCATCATATTACTCAATTTATTAACGGTTTTAGATCACTTCTATTTATATTTATCTTATCTTATAAATTAGAAATCGAATATTATATAAATTAAATAAATTCTAAATAGAATATGATATCTTACGTAGAAATCATAGATATATCTTGGTTTTCTTCTAAACGGAGCCTGGATACTTCATTTTATTTTTTGAACCAAGCCAACCATAAATTATTCTAATTGCTAATATTAATCTGTCTACCCCCTAAAAAATAGATTGAATTCTACTTCATTGCATTTCACGCTCCAAATTTTGGATAATTCAATCAATCTTTGTTGGGCGAAAGAGAGGATATCTCGGTCGGGAAAGAGAACGGGGAAATACCATATGACCCAATATATCTGACAAGTCGCACTATACGTCAACCCACGATGCATCTTCGTCTCCAGGACTTCGAAAAGGTACTTTTGGAACACCAATAGGCATTAAATCAAAGAAAAATTAAGTACTATATCTCACTTTGATGTGAAAGCGTAAAAATATGTTTATTGTCTTAATAATATTTTGTCTTTTATCATATTTTATCCATAGATTGAATAAGTTCAGAAAAACGGAAGACAAAACAAAATAAAATCACTAAAAGAAAATTCTTATCTTCCAAGTGGGTCCTTTGGATGATGAGCAAATATAGATGCAGTTACTCATATAAAATGCTATCAAGGCCCTACCATTGCGTATTGGTACTTATCGGGTGTAGAATAAATCTGCTTCTTTTTGTTACTACGAACCAAATTGTTCCATTATTAGTCAAAGACGTTCTTAATAAAAGAATAGAACAAATATTAATCCTTTCCCAGAGATAATCCACTAAAAAAGAGTAAGGGCCATAGTATAGTTTTTTTATAGTGCAATAAAGTTACATAGCGTCTATTTTTGATTGATAAAGGGGTATTTCCATGGGTTTGCCTTGGTATCGTGTTCATACGGTCGTATTGAATGATCCCGGCCGTTTGATTTCTGTCCATATAATGCATACAGCTCTGGTTGCTGGTTGGGCCGGTTCGATGGCTCTATATGAATTAGCTGTTTTTGATCCCTCTGACCCTGTTCTTGATCCAATGTGGAGACAGGGTATGTTCGTTATACCCTTCATGACTCGTTTAGGAATAACCAATTCATGGGGTGGTTGGAGTATTACGGGGGGGACTATAACGAATCCGGGTATTTGGAGTTACGAAGGTGTGGCTGGTGCACATATTGTGTTTTCTGGCTTGTGCTTTTTGGCAGCTATCTGGCATTGGGTGTATTGGGATCTAGAAATTTTTTGTGATGAACGTACAGGAAAACCCTCTTTGGATTTGCCCAAGATCTTTGGAATTCATTTATTTCTCTCAGGAGTGGCGTGTTTTGGTTTTGGCGCATTTCATGTAACAGGATTGTATGGTCCTGGAATATGGGTATCTGATCCTTATGGACTAACGGGAAAGGTACAAGCCGTAAATCCAGCATGGGGTGTGGAAGGTTTTGATCCTTTTGTTCCGGGAGGAATAGCCTCTCATCATATTGCAGCGGGAACCTTGGGCATATTGGCGGGTCTATTCCATCTTAGTGTCCGTCCGCCCCAACGTCTATACAAAGGATTACGTATGGGAAATATTGAAACCGTCCTTTCCAGTAGTATCGCTGCTGTCTTTTTTGCAGCTTTTGTAGTTGCTGGAACTATGTGGTATGGCTCGGCAACTACCCCGATTGAATTATTTGGTCCCACTCGTTATCAATGGGATCAAGGATACTTCCAACAAGAAATATATCGAAGAATTAGTGCTGGGTTAGCCGAAAATCAAAGTTTATCTGAAGCTTGGTCTAAAATTCCTGAAAAATTAGCCTTTTATGATTACATCGGCAATAATCCGGCAAAAGGGGGATTATTCAGAGCGGGATCAATGGATAACGGGGATGGAATAGCTGTTGGTTGGTTAGGACATCCGGTCTTTAGAGATAAAGAAGGGCGTGAACTTTATGTACGTCGTATGCCTACTTTTTTTGAAACATTTCCGGTTGTTTTGGTAGACGGAGACGGAATTGTTAGAGCCGATGTTCCTTTTAGAAGGGCAGAATCAAAATATAGTGTCGAACAAGTAGGTGTAACTGTTGAGTTCTATGGCGGTGAACTCAATGGAGTCAGTTATAGTGATCCAGCTACTGTGAAAAAATATGCAAGACGTGCTCAATTGGGTGAAATTTTTGAATTAGATCGTGCTACTTTGAAATCCGATGGTGTTTTTCGTAGCAGTCCGAGGGGTTGGTTTACTTTTGGACATGCTTCGTTTGCTCTGCTCTTCTTCTTCGGACACATTTGGCATGGTGCTAGAACCTTGTTCAGGGATGTTTTTGCTGGTATTGACCCGGATTTGGATGCTCAAGTGGAATTTGGAGCATTCCAAAAACTTGGAGATCCAACTACAAGAAGGCAAGTAGTCTGATACAATATTGTTTTGTTATTTTTTGTCTTTAGTTTTGTGATTGGATATAGGCTGCCGGATAAATCTTGATTTGAATCGCGGTCTTTTCTTTGACTCTTGCCTTGTTCTTTCTTTATCTTTATCCGGGAGACGATCTCAAATAAACAGGTATGGAAGCTATAATTGTAAACCACGATCGAATCTATGGAAGCATTGGTTTATACATTCCTCTTAGTCTCAACTCTAGGAATAATTTTTTTCGCTATCTTTTTTCGAGAACCGCCTAAAGTTCCAACTAAAAAGCTGAAATGATTTTTCATTATCTCAATTGAAAGTAATGAGCCTCCCAATATTGACTATTGGGAGGCTCATTACTTCAACTAGTCTCCGTGTTCCTCGAATGGATCTCTTAGTTGTTGAGAGGGTTGCCCAAAAGCAGTATATAAGGCGTACCCAGTAAAACTTACAAGTAAACCAGATATAAAGATGGCAACGAGTGTTGCTGTTTCCATTATTATATAGTTTGAAGACCACAATGGATCTATGCTAAGATCATTTATTTACGACGGAATGGTATACAAAGTCAACAGATCTCAATGAATATAAAATAGGATTTATGGCTACACAAACTGTTGAGGGTAGTTCTAGATCTGGTTCAAGACGAACTAGTGTAGGGAATTTATTGAAACCCTTGAATTCAGAATATGGTAAAGTCGCTCCTGGGTGGGGAACTACTCCTTTGATGGGTATCGCAATGGCTCTATTTGCGATATTCCTATCTATTATTTTGGAGATTTATAATTCTTCTATTTTACTGGACGGAATTTCAATGAATTAGATTCACAAGAACTATTACCTAGCTTTTCAATACAAAGTGAAGCATTTAGTTCTCTGATTTTTATCCCATTCTATTTTGGTAGTTCGACCGTGAAATTTCTTTGTTTCTGTATTTCCGGAATATGAGTG